GCAATTATAGAAGCCAGTGGTCGTCAATTTTGGGTAGAACCTAAAAAATTTATTGAGTTTAATAGGTTGATTCTTAAAATCGGTAGTACTATTTTAATCAGACGAGTTTTATTTGTTAAACAAAAAACAAATACTCTTATCGGTCAACCCTACTTAAACAATGTTGTAGTAAAAGGGGTAGTGAGTAAACATTTTTTAGGGCCAAAAATCCTTGTTTTTAAAATGAAACCCAAAAAAAAATATCGTAAAAAGATTGGACATAGACAAAAATTAACTAGATTATTAATTAATAAAATTGAATAATTTTATTAACCGTTTAATCCATATGTCGATTACTTTAATTGGTATATTTACTATATTAATTTAGTTCTAAAATATAAATTTGGAGTATAAATAATTGTGTCTATTGGAATATTTGGAAATAAAATTGGCATGACGCAAGTTTTTGATAAAGACGGTTTAGCTTTGCCTGTAACAGTAGTACGTATTGGCTCATGTTTTATTACTCAGCTTAAAACGGAAAAACTTAATGGGTATAATGCAGTTCAAATTGGGCATTCGAAAGGGCGAACGTTAAACTTAAAAAAAGCTGAACTAGGACACTTAAAGAAAAATGGGTTACCACCCTTATCTGATTTGTGCGAATATAAAGTTCTGGATTTAGAAAATTACTCATTAGGCCAAGTATTAAATGTTAATCATTTTGAGATTGGTCAATTTGTTAATGTTACTGGAAAGTCTATAGGTAAGGGGTTTAGTGGAAACCATAAAAGACATAAATTTAAACGTGGGCCAATGACTCATGGTTCTAAAAATCATAGAGCTCCAGGGTCAATAGGACCAGGAACTTCGCCAGGTCGAGTGTTCCCAGGAAAATTAATGGCAGGACAATTAGGAGCAAAAAAGATTACCGTATCAAAACTAGAAATTTTAGGGATTGATTCAAAACAAAATCTTTTAATTCTAAAAGGTAATGTACCTGGTAAACCTGGTAATTTACTGAATATTGTTCGTTCAAATTAAATTTTAATAATAAACTAAAAAATTATTTATGATTTTACAAAAAATTCTTACTTTTCCTGTTAAAATCTTAACAGGAGAAGAAAGTGGAGATGAGATAACATTAACTTTAAAATCGAAAGAAGCAACTAATACAATTAATTATGTTATTCAGCGTGCATATTTAGCACAAAGATCTAATGAAAGACAGGGTAGTGCCAGTACATTAACTAGAGCAGAAGTAAAAGGTGGAGGCCGTAAACCTTGGAGACAAAAAGGTACTGGAAGAGCTCGTGCGGGTTCAAATAGATCACCTTTATGGAAAGGTGGAGGAGTTTCTTTTGGTCCAAAACCAAAATTATATTCAAGTAAGATAAACCGTAAAGAATGGCAATTAAGTTTAAGAAGCTTATTAATTGCTAAACAAAAAGATATTACGATAATAGATAATTTTAACTTTTTAGAATATAAAACAAGTAATATTATTAAAGTATTAAATATTTTTGGTATAAATTTATTTGAAAATACATTAATTGTTGTTCCAAAAATAGAGGAGAAATTACTTAAATCTACTCGAAATATAAAAACAATTAAATTAATAGTTGCAAACAACTTAAACTTAAAGCAAATTTTATTAGCTAAAAATTTATTGATTACTAAAGATAGTTTAAAAACAATTGAGGAAACTTATAATGGCTAGAATAAAATTTAGTTCAAGTATTGATTTGATCAAATACCCTGTTACGACTATTAAAACAAACTTATTATTAGAAAATAACCAATATACATTCTTAGTAGATCCTAAACTAACTAAAGTTAGTATAAAAAAGGCAATTGAGTTTTTATTTGATGTAAGTGTTATTAAAGTTAATAGTTGTAACTTACCTAAGAAAAAACGTCGTGTGGGACAATTTACAGGTGTTAGACCTCGTTACAAAAAAGTAATCGTGAAATTAGCAAAGGATAATAAAATTGATCTCTTTTCTACTAACTAATAACATAACTATTAAATAAAGAGGAAGAGGAATAATATTTATGGCTATTCGTATTTGTAAAGTTTATACTGTTGGTACAAGAAATACTGTTTTTTCGTCTTTTGATGAAATAACTAAGACAAAACCAGAAAAAAAGTTAATTGGAAGAAATCATCGAAAAAAAGGTCGTAATAACCAAGGTTTAATTACAACACGCCACCATGGTGGTGGTCATAAAAGAAGATATCGTCTTATAGATTTTAAACGTAAAAAACATGATATTTTAGGTAATGTTTTTGCTATTGAATATGATCCTAACCGTAACGCTAGGATTGCATTAATTCATTATGAAAATGGTGATAAAACTTATATAATTTGTCCTGATTCTTTAAAGATTGGCAGTAAAATCATGTCTGGCCCAAATGCGCCTGTTGAAATTGGTAATGCATTACCTTTAGAAAATATACCTTTAGGTACTTCTATTCATAATATAGAACTGTCTTATAATAAAGGTGGCCAAATTGTTCGTGCAGCAGGAACTTCAGCAAGGATATTAGCAAAAGAGAATAATTATGTCACAGTACGTTTACCCTCTAAAGAAATTAGGATTGTTCATAAGAGTTGCTATGCAACAATTGGTATCGTAAGTAATCGAGATAGTAATAATGTTAAATTAGGGAAAGCAGGTCGTAAACGTTGGCTTGGCATTAGACCAACAGTACGTGGTTCTGTTATGAACCCTTGTGACCATCCACATGGTGGTGGAGAAGGTCGTGCAACTATTGGACGTCCAAAAGCTTATACACCTTGGGGTAAAGCTGCACTTGGTGTTAAAACAAGAAAAAAAGATAAGTACAGCGATATTTATATAGTTCGTTCGAGAGTATAAGACTAACTGTTCTTTTAATTATTTTTATAATTTTATCTTCAAATAAATTTATGGCAAGATCTTTTCGTAAAGGCCCTTTTATAGCTTATCATTTGCTACAAAAAATTGAGAAAATGAATAAAACTGGGAAAAAAACTTCAATTAAGACGTGGTCACGCTCATCTATGATTATTCCAGCGATGATCGGTCATACAATTTCAGTATATAATGGTAAAAAACATATCCCGCTTTTTATATCTGACCAAATTATTGGTCATAAGCTTGGAGAATTTATACCAACTAGAAACTTCCGTTCACATATAAAAAGTAGTGATAGACGTACAAAAAAGAAATAAATATTTAACAAATAAATGAAAGATAAACAAACATCAAAAGCTGTCAGCAAATACATTAGAATATCATCACATAAAGTGCGACGTGTTTTAGACCAAATTCGCGGGCGTACATATTTAGAAGCTTTAATGTTATTACAATTTATGCCTTACAGAGCTTGTGGTCCAATTTGGCAAGTATTAAACTCAGCTGCTGCAAATGCTGAAAATAATAATGGTCTGAATAAAGAAGATCTAATTGTTAAGACAGTCTTTGCTGACCAAGGCCCAGTATTACGTAGGTTTAGACCACGTGCACAAGGTAGAGGTTATCAAATTCGTAAACCTACTTGTCACATTACCATAATTTTAGAACCTAATACTTAATAGATTCATAAATAAATTTTTAATAAAACTAATACGAGACTAGATTATGGGACATAAAACACATCCTTTAGGCTTTAGACTGGGGATTATACAAGAAGATAGATCATTATGGTATAGTGGAACAAATTCTTATATTTCTTTTTTAAAAGAGGACTATACGATCCGAGAATATATCTCTAAATTCCTAATTTCAAATAACGTCGGTTATTCAGGTATTACTAAACTTATTATTAAACGTAACGAGACAAAAAAAAGAATCTATATTGAAATCCAATCTGTAGTACCTGGCCGTATTGTAGGTAAATCAGGATCACTATTAAGAACATTAGATCAAGAACTTAGTGCACTTCTAAAAAACAAAAAAGTTTTAATTAATATTGTTGAAATAACAAAACCATATACTGAAGCCAGTATATTAGTTGACGTTTTAGTAAAAAAATTAGAAGAGCGTGTTTCATTCAGAAAATGTATCCGAGAAATCCTTCGACGCTATAGAACAGAAGACGAGCTAAAAGGAATTAAAGTTCAAATAGCAGGTCGTTTAAATGGTGCTGAGATTGCAAGAACAGAATGGGTTCGTGAAGGACGTGTCCCGCTTCAGACATTACGTGCTAATATTGACTATTCTTATAAAGTAGCTCAAACGACATATGGCATTTTAGGGATTAAAATATGGCTTTTTAAAAATGAAATAGTAGCGAAAAAAAATATTTAATAACATTACAAAATTTAAGAAAATGCTTAGCCCTAAGAAAACAAAATTTCGAAAACAACACCGTGGTAGATTAAAAGGGAAAGCCTCAAGAGGAAATAAAATTAGTTTTGGTGATTACGCTATCCAAGCATTAGAACCCACTTGGTTAACGTCACGCCAAATTGAAGCTACAAGAAGAACAATTACACGATATACAAAACGTGGTGGTAAGTTATGGATAACCGTTTTCCCTGACAAACCAGTAACTGCAAGAGCCGCAGAATCAAGAATGGGATCAGGGAAAGGGTCAGTTGATTATTGGGTAGCTGTAGTTAAACCCGGAACTATTTTGTTTGAATTAAGCGGTGTTCCTTTAAAACTTGCAAAGGAAGCAATGATGATTGCTTCTTATAAGTTACCAATTAAAACAAAATTTCTTATAAATTAAAGAAGAAAGTATACCTATTATGAGTCTACCGAAAATCGATGAAATCAAAAACTTAGATAAAAATGAGTTAGAAAATGAAATCTTAAATATAAAAAAGCAATTGTTTAAATTGCGTTTACGACGTGGAGCAAAACAATCTTTTAAATCGCACCAATTTAAACATGGAAAGCATAGGTTAGCACAGTTATTAATGATACAAAAAAGTAATTAGAAAATTATCTTAAGGAATAATGATTTATGGTTAAACTGCAGAGACTTGGTATTGTAATAAGCAATAAAATGCAAAAAAGTGTTGTTGTTGCTGTTGAGTATCGTTATAAACATAAGTTTTATTCAAAAATTATAGTTAGAACAAAACGTTATTTAGCACATGATGCAGAGGATATTTGTAATATTGGGGATGAGATATTATTAGAGGAAAGTAGACCATTAAGTAAAAAAAAACGTTGGATAGTAAAAAAAATACTAAATAAAGCAGTAATCGTTAATTAAGGTTTTAAAATTTATTATGATACAACCACAAACGTATTTAACAGTAGCAGATAATACAGGTGCAAAAAAAATTATGTGCATTCGTGTACTAGGTGGTCGTCGCAAATACGCAAGACTTGGTGATATTATTATTGGGGTTGTAAAGGAAGCAACACCAAATATGTTAACTAAAAGATCTGATATTGTTAAAGCTGTTGTTATAAGAACAAAAAAAGCTGTTTCACGTAAAGATGGAACTAGTATTAGTTTTGATGATAATGCAGCTGTTATTATTAACATGGATAAAAACCCAAAAGGTACAAGAATTTTTGGCCCAATTGCAAGAGAAATTCGTGATAAAGATTTTACTAAAATTGTTTCATTAGCACCTGAGGTTATTTAAATGAAGAAGAAAGCTACTTTAAAAATGAAGGTACACGTAAAAATAGGTGAAAAAGTTAAAGTAATTTCTGGCCAAGAAAAAGGAAAAGTTGGGCTTGTAAAACAAATCATAAAACAAGAAAACAAACTTATTATTGAAGGTATCAATATAAGAATTAAACATGTTAAACCTACACGACCTGAAGAAAATGGTGAAATTAAAAGGATTGAATTTCCAATCCATAGTTCAAATGTATCACTTTACCAGGAGTAAGATTTTATGATAAATGATAATGAAATCGAGGCAAAAAGTTTAAAAATTTTATACAAAGATTTAGTATTCCCTAATTTAGTTAAACAATTTAACTATAAAAATAACCATCAAGTTCCAAAGTTAGTTAAAATCCAGCTAAACCGAGGTTTAGGTGTCGATGGTCAAAATAATAAAACATTACAAAAGTCTGTTGATGAAATGCGTTTAATCACAGGACAACAGCCAATATTAACAAAAGCAAAAAAATCTATCGCAGGTTTTAAAGTTCGAGAAGAAATGGTTTTGGGTATAACAGTAACTCTTAGAAGTAAAAAAATGTATGCTTTCTTAGAAAAATTAATTCACCTTGTTTTACCAAGGATTAGAGATTTTAGAGGCTTGAGTTTAAAAGGTTTTGACCGTAATGGTAATTATAATTTTGGATTAAAAGAGCAGTTAGTATTCCCTGAAATTAGCTATGAAAATGTAGACCAAATAAAGGGCTTTAATATTTCCATAGTAACAACAGCACAAACAAAAACTGAAGGTATTGCTCTTCTAAAAGAGTTTGGTTTCCCATTAACTGATTAAAAAGGAGTATGAAAATATAGTGACAACAGATATTATTGCAGACACACTGACTCGCATTAGAAACGCAAATTTGGTTCGTCACCAAATTGTCCGAGTTATAAAAACGAAAGTAACTTATTCAGTTGTAAAAATTTTAAAAGAAGAAGGTTATATTTCTAATTTTGAAGAAATTGAAGTTTCTAATAGAAAATATTTATTACTTTGTTTAAAATATCATAGTCAAAAAAGACAACCAATTATTACAGGGATCAAAAGAATAAGCAAACCTGGTTTAAGGATTTATGTGAATAAAAGCAATTTACCTAATGTTTTAAGTAATCTAGGGATAGCTATATTATCAACTTCCAAAGGAATTCTTACAAATAATAAAGCAAAAAAATTAGGCGTCGGTGGTGAAGTTATTTGTTATATTTGGTAATAAAGGTTTAAATTTATATGGGAAGAATCGGTAAATTACCTATAAAGGTACCATCTAATGTTCAAGTTGAGGTTAATCAAAACAATATCGAGGTTTCAGGACCACATGGGAAACTTTTTAGAAAAATTTCAGATTTAATTTCAGTTGAATTACGTGAGAATATTATTTATGTAACTAAAAATGAAAATACACGAATCGCCAACCAACTATATGGTCTAAGTAGAACTTTAATTAATAATATGGTCGTTGGAGTTTCACAAAAATTTGAACGTACACTTGAACTTAAAGGGGTTGGTTATCGTGCCCAATTAAAAGATAAAGATTTAGTTCTAAATTTAGGTTATAGTCATCCAGTTTTAATAGCAATACCTTTAGGTATTGAGATTAAAGTAGAAAAAAATGTAGGGATAATTATTACCGGGTTTGATAATGAGCTTGTCGGTCAATTAGCTGCAACAATAAGAAGTAAACGTCCTCCTGAACCATATAAGGGTAAAGGCATATTATATAAAGGTGAAATTATTAAACGTAAAGTAGGAAAATCAGGGAAATAATAAATTATGGGAAAGAGAGAGAAGAAAATAATTAAAGGTAATAATCTTAAACCACGCTTAGCTGTTTTTCGTTCAAATAAACATATTTACGCTCAAGTTATTGATGATTCCTGTTCAAAGACAATTATAAGTTGTTCTACTTTAGAATTAGAAGTAAAAGCAAAATGTGATAAAACTTCAAATAAACTGGCTTCAAAAATTGTCGGGGAAATTATTGGTACACGATTATTAGAAGAAAATATTAAAGAAATAATATTTGATAGAGGGAAAAAATCTTATCACGGTAGGATAAAAGAACTAGCTGAAGGTGCTAGGTTAGTTGGGTTAAATTTTTAGTAATTATAGGTTTTAAATATAAATTTATTTAGTATTTTAGCACATTTATGACCACTCCAAATAAAAAAATTCGTTGGGAACAAAGGGTAGTAAAAATTTCTCGGGTTTCAAAAGTAGTAAAAGGTGGAAAAAAAATAAGCTTCCGAGCAACTGTTGTCGTAGGTGATATGGAAGAAAGAGTCGGAGTAGGTGTAGGTAAAGCTGAAGAAGTGAGTACTGCGATAAAAAAAGCAGAAACTGATGCAAAAAAAAATGTACTAACGATTCCTATTGCTGAAGGTAAAACAATTCCTCATGCTATGGTTGGTATATCAGGGGGTTCGAAAGTTTTTATTAGACCCGCGGTACCAGGAACAGGTGTTATTGCTGGTGGTTCAGTACGTATTGTTTTAGAACTTGCAGGTATTAAAAACATTTTATCAAAACAACTTGGTTCTAATAATCCCTTAAATAATGCTAGGGCTACTATCGTTGCTTTACAGAGTTTAAATACAATTGAGCAAGTTATGCAAAAACGACAAATATCCCTAGAACAAGTGTTAGGGAAATAAGGATAAAACTAACGAGATTAGTGGAAAAAAATATTTGTTAATATAAGAAAAATATCTATTTATTTAAGTTTTTCCATGAATTTACAATTACGAAGTAAAAATACTCCTTCTTTTCGACAACGTTTCTTTTTAACAATTGGCTTACTTACATTAGTTAGGATAGGTAGCTTTATACCGCTTCCTTATATAGATATTAAAACATTTTCTCCTTTATTAGAATCAAATACTTCAACAACGGCAGTTGCTACGATTTTGAATAGTTTTTCTGGAGGTGAAAATGCTTCTTTTAGTATATTAAGTCTTGGTATTTTACCTAATATAAATGCCTCTATTATAATTCAACTTTTAACTACTATTAACCCAACTCTTTTAAAATTACAAAAAGAAGAAGGTGAATATGGTCGACGTAAGCTTACAGATTATACCAGATATTTAACTTTTTTTTGTGCCATTATTGAAAGTATTGTCACAACTTATAGTTTTCGTCCATTAATATTTAACTGGAACGTTTTGGTTTTAATTCAAATAAGCCTAACATTAATAGCGGGGTCAATGATTATTTTATGGTTTAGTGAATTGATTACAAAAGATGGTATAGGTAATGGGTCATCTATATTAATTTGTTTTAATATTGTTTCAAATTTCCCTGACCAACTTAGAGCTATGATTTTAGCTTTGTCAAACCAAAATATTATAGTTAGTTTTTTTATTGGTGGGATATTTTTATTAACGACAGTTGGGTGTATTTATATAAATGAGGCAATGGTGAAAATACCATTAGTTTCTGCAAGTCAATTATTACGTAATGTAAATAAATTTTCATTATGGAATAATAGTAATTTACCTCTTCGTGTTAACCAAGCAGGAGTAATGCCTTTAGTTTTTACTTCTTCGGTGATGGTTATTTTATCTTCTCTTACTAATTTAATCTACGGACAACTTGTTAATATCGAATTATTTTCTTTTTTAAATTCTCTTTCTACAAATTTAACGTTAGGGGTTGGGAAAATTTTTTATTGGTCTACCTATGGTATATTAGTCTTTTTTTTTACGTCATTTTATTCAACTATACTTTTAGACCCAAAAGATATGACTGAACAATTCCGTAAAAATTCTGTAACAATAAAAGGAATAACTCCAGGGAAGTCAACACAAAGTTACTTATCAATAACCATTAAAAGATTAACAATTTTAAATGCGGTCTTTCTTATTGGTGTTCTGATTCTACTTAACGGTTTAGAGTATTTATTACCAGTAAATAATTTAAATTTACGTGGGTTTGGGTTAACCTCTCAACTTATTTTGGTTAATGTTTTAGTAGATACTTTTAGAAAAGTTAGGAATTTATTAAATGCTGAAACTATGTTTTAAATTTTTGCAGTAACCAAGTAATTTAGAATGAGTTAAAATAAAAAAATTATACAATTTATAAAAATATGAAAGTTAGAGCTTCAGTAAAAAAAATGTGTGAAAAATGTAGAATTATACGTCGCCATGGTCGAGTTCAAGTAATTTGTACTAATCTTAAACATAAGCAACGACAAGGTTAAATTAAAAAAGAAAATGGAGATAAAATATGGTTCGATTTCTTGGAATAGATCTGGCAAACAATAAAAAAATTAAATATGCTTTAACGGGGATCTACGGTATTGGTTTATCTAGAGCTCAAGAAATTTTAGACACAGCAGGATTAAAAGATGCCGATGAAGCAGGTGTAAGAACAAAAGATTTATCTGATGAAGATATTAGTAATCTGAGAAAGGTTTTAGAAAAAAATTACCAACTTGAGGCTGACCTATTCCGTTTAACAAATTTAAATATAAAAAGGTTAATGGAGAATGGTTCTATTAAAGGGCGTCGACACCGTGCAGGGTTACCTGTTCGAGGTCAGCGAACAAGAACTAATGGTAGAACTAGAAGAGGAGGAAAAAAAACGGTGGCAGGAAAAAACAAGTAAACCATATTTAGAAAATTTAACCCCAGGTTGGAGAATGTAAGAAATGAAAAAAAAAATGAAGCGCACTATTGTTACTGGAACTATGCATGTACACGCTACTTTTAATAATACAATTGTAACGGTAAGTGATTTAAATGGAAACACATTATCATGGGCTTCATCGGGGACTGTAGATTTTAAAGGATCGCGAAAAGGCACCCCATTTGCTTCCCAAAAAGCTGCCGAAAAAGCTGCATTGATAGCTAAAGAAGCATATGGGCTTAAGAGATTAGAAGTTGTTATCAAAGGTTCTGGGCCAGGTAGAGAACCTGCTATTCGAGCAGTTTATCAAAAAGGTATAAGAATTGTTTCTATAAAAGATGTAACTTTTATACCTTATAATGGTTGTCGCCCTCCTAAACGTAGAAGAGTTTAAAATGAATTAACTTAAATTTTTTGTAAAAACAATAAAATAATTCAATTTTATAAAAGTAACTACAACGTATATAGTTGTTATAGTTCTATACAACTAAAATACATAGATATTAACCAAAAGGAGATAAATAATGAAGATAAATAGTAAATGTAAGTGTGTAGACTTAGATTTATTAAACCATAATGAATTTTATGGACATTTTGTTTTTACTTCATTAGAACAAAGTGAGGGCACTACAATCGGTAATATGTTAAGACGTGCTTTACTTTCAAATTTATATGGCTTTCGAATTACTGGTGTTCGAGTTGCCGGTGTAAATAATGAATTCACACCTTTAGAAGGTGTTCGTGAAGATCTTCTTGAGATTATATTAAATTTAAAAGAAATTATTATATATGACCAAAATAACACCGGTCAAGCTTGTTATGGACTGTTAAAAGCACAAGGGCCAGCTATAATAACTGCAGGAGCCCTTACTTTACCTAATGGTATTAAAGTTTTAAACCCTAATACTCATTTATTAACAATCTCTGATGAATCAGTAATTGAATTAGCAATAAAAATAGAATATGGGAAATCTTATATTCTAGCTAAAAACCAAAAACTAGAAGGAGCTACAGATTTTATTCCAATCGACTCTAATTTTGCACCAGTATTGAAGGTTAATTCTTATATTAAACCATTACCGCAGGATGTTGAAAATACAAACGAGGAACTTCATCTAGAGATTTTTACTAATGGTACTTTATTGCCTCACCAGGCATTGATACAAGCCCGTAATATGATAGGTTATATGTTATCAACAATTACTAATATGGAGTTTCCTTGTTTTAATTATAAGGAAATAGAAAAACCTATTGAAAAAGATAGGGTTTCTACAAATGCCCCATTAGAAGTTGATAAAACAATAAAAAAAACGAAAGTAAAGCTAAAGAAGGAAACAATTGAAGTTATAGAAACGGAAATAAAGTCTGAAAAAGAAAAAATTGAAGTTATAGAAAACAGAGAAAAGCAAGAAAAAGAGAAAACTAATATTAGTAAAAAAAGTACACCAGAAGAAAGACTACTAAAACGCGTGACTGATATGGAGAGTGGGTCTTTAAAAGGCTTAGGTTTATCAAACCGAATAATTAACGCTTTGAATAAGGTTAATATAAATTTTACTTGGGATTTAATGGAATACCCTTCTCCTAACTTAATAACTATAGAAGGGCTAGGCCCAAAATCAGTAGAAGAAATAAAGAATAAATTAACACTTTTTTATGAACCACCTAATGGTTAGTACTTTATACTATTGGAATTTTTATCCGCATCCAACTTTATTATAGAATTTAATATTATTATGAAAGATACTTTTATTCCGTCGAAACTTGATTTAAAACAGCAATGGTATATAATTGATGCAAAAGATAAATGTTTAGGTCGATTAGCTACAGAAGTGTCTAATTTACTAAGAGGTAAAAATAAAACTATTTTTACACCTGCACAAGATGTTGGGGATTACATTATAATAGTAAATGCAAGTGAAATAAATGTAAGTGGTAAGAAACGAGTACAAAAATTATACTTTCGCCATTCAGGTCGACCTGGTGGAAAAACAGTTGAAAGTTTTGAAGATTTACAAGTTCGTATACCAGAACGTATTCTTGAAAAGGCCATTAAAGGAATGCTTCCAAAAAATCGTTTAGGTCGAAAACTATTTACAAAATTAAAAGTATACAAAGGTCAAGAGCATCCCCATATGTCTCAAAAACCTCAAAAAATAGAATTATAATAATTAAAGTCTATGACAAGTAAAAACCAAACTAATCCTTATATTTATGGGATTGGTAGAAAAAAAGAATCTACAGCAATCGTTTATTTAGTACCTTTTACAGAATCGACTTCTCAAATAACATGTGAAGTAAATGGTCATAAAGCAGAACAATACTTTCAACAAAATTTTACTTATTTAAACCAAATAAGCTTACCTTTAAAAAAAGTTAAATTAGATAAAAAGTATAAAATTATTGCGAATGTCAAAGGCGGTGGTTTAACTGGGCAAGCTGATTCAATAAGATTAGGGATTGCAAGAGCTCTTTGTAAAGTAGATAAGATTAATTTCAGACCTATTTTAAAATTTGAAGGTTTTTTAAAACGTGACGCACGAATTAAAGAACGTCGTAAATATGGTTTAAAAAAAGCCAGAAAAGCTTCTCAGTACTCAAAACGTTAATTCAAAACAATATTTTACTATATACTTATTATAAACATTATTTATATGCCTAAAAAGAATATACATCCAAAATGGTTTAATGATACAAAAGTCTATTATGATGGTCAATTAATCATGATTGTAGGTTCAACAAAACCTGAATTACATGTTGATATTTGGTCAGGTAACCATCCTTTTTATACAGGGTCACAAAGAATAATCGATACCGAAGGTCGAGTAGAAAGGTTCTTAAAAAAATACAAGATTGAAAATGTGGTTAGCTAAAACCTAGAAATTAATTAATTAAAATTTAAATATATGCCAACTATACAACAACTTATTCGAGTACGACGTAAAAAAATTCAGCCCCGAACAAAATCACCTGCATTAAAGAGTTGTCCTCAACGTCGCGGTGTATGCACAAGGGTTCATACAATCACACCAAAAAAACCAAACTCAGCGATACGAAAAGTAGCTCGAGTGAGGTTAACTTCTGGATTTGAGGTTACAGCTTATATTCCTGGGATTGGCCATAACTTACAAGAGCATTCTGTAGTTTTACTTCGTGGTGGGAGGGTAAAAGATTTACCAGGAGTACGTTATCATATTATTAGAGGAACTCTAGATACAATTGGGGTAAAAGATCGACGTCAGGGTCGTTCAAAATATGGGATGAAAAAACCAGTAAAATAAAAAAAAGGTTAATAAAATAAATTATGTCACGTCGTACAAATAAAAAAAGAAAATTTCCCATAGCTGACTCAGTTTATGATAGTTTTTTAGTAAATTTAATGATATCAAAAATTCTAAAAAGTGGTAAAAAAACTGTAGCACAAAAAATAATTTATGAAGCCTTTGATATTATAAAAGAGAGAACAAACAACCAACCACTAAAGATTTTTGAAAAAGCTGTAAAAAATGTAAGTCCTGCAGTTAAAATAAAAGCTAAGCGTGTTGGAGGTTCTACTTACCAAGTGCCTATTGAAGTAAAAAAATTTAGAGGTATTAATTTAGGTTTATGCTGGATTATACAATTTGCTAGAGCTCGCTCGGGAAAAACAATCGCAATTAAATTAGCAAATGAAATTATAGACGCTTCTAAGGGTTCTGGTAATGCAATCCGTAAAAAAGATGAAACTCACCGTATGGCAAGATCAAATAAAGCTTTTGCCCATTTCCGTTCTTAAGCATTTTTATTAATTAAATTTTATTTAATTAAACGCCAAAAGTAAAAAATATAAAATAACACAAGGACTATATATTATGGCTCGCGAAAAATATGACCGTACGAAACCACATATAAATATTGGAACAATTGGACATGTAGATCATGGTAAAACTACATTAACGGCTGCAATTACAGCTGTTTTATCACTTACAGGTGATTCTACTAATGCAAAAAAATATGAAGATATCGATGCAGCACCTGAAGAACGCGCACGTGGAATTACAATAAATACAGCACATGTAGAATATGAAACAGAAAGTCGTCATTATGCCCATGTAGATTGTCCAGGACATGCAGATTATGTTAAAAATATGATTACTGGTGCGGCACAGATGGATGGGGCAATTTTAGTTGTTTCAGCTGCTGATGGTCCTATGCCTCAAACACGTGAGCATATTTTATTATCTAAACAAGTTGGTGTACCCCATATCGTAGTATTCTTAAATAAAGAAGACCAAGTAGACGATCTTGAATTAGTAGAATTAGTGGAACTAGAAGTTAGAGAGTTATTATCTAATTATGATTTCCCTGGTGATGATATACCAATACTTACTGGTTCTGCTTTACAAGCTCTTGATGCCATTAATAATGAACCTACTTTAAAAAAAGGTGATAATAAATGGGTTGATAAAATTTATAGTCTAATGGATTCAGTTGATAGTTATATCCCAACACCAATACGTGATGTTGATAAACCATTCTTAATGGCGATTGAAGATGTTTTTTCAATTACTGGCCGAGGGACAGTTGCTACTGGTAAAATTGACCGTGGTATTGTGAAAGTAGGTGAAACAGTAGATCTAGTTGGTTTAGGTGATACTAAATCAACAACAGTAACTGGTGTTGAAATGTTCCAAAAAACTTTAGACGAAGGTGTAGCAGGAGATAATGTCGGTATTTTATTACGTGGGTTACAAAAAGATGAGATAGAACGTGGAATGGTTTTATCAAAACCTGGAACAATCACACCACATAACACTTTTGAATCTGAACTTTATATTTTAACGAAAGAAGAAGGTGGTCGCCATACTCCGTTTTTCCCAGGGTACAGACCTCAATTCTATGTACGAACAACAGATGTTACAGGTGAAATTATAAGTTTTATTACTGATGAAGGTGAAAAAACATTAATGGTTATGCCAGGTGACCGTGTTAAAATGACAGCAAAATTAATTTCTTTAATTGCGATTGAAGAAGGGATGCGATTTGCTATCCGTGAAGGTGGTCGAACTATTGGTGCTGGTGTTGTTTCAAAAATTATTCAATAAGTTATATTTTTATGTCAAAAGAAAAAATACGAATTATTTTACAGTCTTTTAATCATTTAGTATTAAATGAATGCTGCAAAAAAATATTAGATGCTTTAGCGAATGAAAAATCGATTTTAAATGTAGCGGGCCCTATATCATTCCCTACAAAAAAAAGATCATATTGTGTTTTAAGGTCTCCACATGTAAATAAGGACTCTCGAGAGCAGTTTGAGATCCGTCGATATAAAAAGATTATTGACATTCAATCGGATTCGAAAGAAATCGTTAATACTCTATTAATATTAGACCTTTCACCAGGTGTGTCAACTGAATTATATAGTTACAAATAGTATTTTTATTTATATATGTGTGCCAGTTTTAAATTTAAAACTGGCACACATATATAAATAAAAATACTATGCTGCTATTAACTCTTCTTGTTTAAAATTCGATGTATTTGTTCCACTATAGTTGACTTTTACAAATCTAACTAAAACAGGGTAATTTGAAGCAACTTTTTCTACTATTACAACAGTTCCAACATCATTATACCAATAAGATTCTTTTCTTAAAATACGTACTTTTGCTCCTTTTTCTACCATAGTATTTTTGTCCCTTAGAAATAATTTAATTAATAGTTATAAATGAAATTATATTTTATTTTTTATTAAGTTTACATAAAATTTTTATTTAGTTGTTTTTTACTCTGATATGTGTTAATAATACTATATTATTAACGTGTGCTAAGGAGAGGCATTTATGAAAAATGAAACCCCAAAGATTTTCTATATAGTTTTGGTTGGGTTAGCAGTTATTTCAGGTTTTGTTTATTTTAAGTGGGATAACTTTTTAGAATTAGGAAGTAATTTAATTAATTTTAAAGAGAGTCATCCAAGTCAAATGATTTCTTTTGATAAATTTTTAGGTTATTTAGAAAATGGTGATATAAAAAAAGTAGATTTATATGAAAACGCTGAAATCGTAGTATTTGATGCTTTTGGTTCCTTAGGTGATAAATTGCAGCATATCGGTGTAAAAGTGCCTATCCGTAATTCATCTTTAATTTTAAAATTAAGAGAATTTCAAATAGACTTTACAGCACACCCAGCTGTAACTTTTGAATCAGCATGGTCTATTCTAAGTGCTCTTTTAGTTCCGGTTTTACTTTTAGTTGTTTTCCAACTATTTTTTTCTGAAGGTAGTAATTATGACTTCTTTGGTAACTTACGTAAAGCGCGTGCAAAAATTCAATTAGATGCAAATACTGGTGTTTCCTTTAGTGATGTTGCTGGTATTGATGAAGCTAAACAAGAATTCGAAGAATTTGTTTCCTTTCTTAAAATGCCACAATTGTTTACAGCTGTTGGTGCTAATCCTCCAAAAGGAGTTATCATAGTTGGACCTCCTGGAACAGGAAAAACTTTATTAGCAAAAGCAATTGCAGGAGAAGCAGGTGTACCATTTATTAGTATTTCTGGTTCAGAATTTGTTGAAATGTTCGTTGGGATAGGTGCTTCCCGCGTCCGTGATTTATTTGAAACAGCAGAGCGAAATTCTCCATGTATCTTGTTTATTGATGAAATTGATGCAATCGGTAGACAAAGGGGAACAGGTGTTGGAGGAACTAATGATGAGAGAGAACAAACATTAAACCAAATTTTAACAGAGATGGATGGGTTTAAGCCTACAAGTGGTATAATTGTTATTGCAGCTACAAACAGAGCTGATGTTTTAGATTCCGCTTTATTACGTCCTGGTCGTTTTGATCGACAAATAACAGTTAACTTACCAGATATCTATGGGCGTATAGAGATTTTGAAAGTCCATAGTCGAAATAAAAATATAGACTCTAAAACATCCCTTAAATTTATTGCACAAAGAACTGCTGGTTTTTCAGGGGCCGATTTAGCTAATATACTTAACGAAGCTGCGATTTTAACAGCCCGTGCTAACCTAGAAACAATATCAATTAAACAAATATATACAGCTATTGAAAGAATTATTGCCGGTCTAGAGGGGGTTCTTTTAAACGATTCTAGAAATAAAAGGTTAGTTGCTTATCATGAAGTTGGACATGCGTTAGCTGGTACCTTATTAAAAAATCATGATGATGTTCAAAAAGTAACCTTAATTCCTCGTGGGCGTGCTCAAGGATTAACTTGGTTTACGCCTGATGAGCAACCTCTTTTAACTAGAGGCCAATTATCTTCTAGATTAATAGGGACTCTTGGCGGAAGAGCAGCAGAAAAAGTTATTTTTGGAAAAATGGAAATAACAAGTGGGGCTAGTAATGACTTTTTTAAAGTAAATTCTTTAGCGCGACAAATGGTTACAAGGTTTGGTATGTCTAGTTTAACGCCAATGGCTATGGATCTACCACAACCTTCAATATTCTTTGGTCGCCGTTTACAAACAAGACCAGATTGTTTCCTTGATGTTGCAGATCAGATTGATATGCAAATTATTGAAATTGTTGAAGATGGATTTGATAAAGCTTGTACTATATTAGAAAGAAACCGTTTATTATTAGACCAATTGGCAACATTATTAACACAAATAGAGACAATTGATGGAAAAGATTTCGAAAAATTTGTAAGTAGTTATACTGGGTTACCTAAGAAAACTAAATTACAACCATTATCTTAATATCGTAACTTATAGGTAATGTTTATTGCATTATATTTTATTTTTAAATAAAATGTAATACAATAAACATTACCTATAAGTTACGATTTAAGTTAATTACCTAAACTTTGCCAATCTACATCAACATCATTTAAAATTAATGATGAATTATAGATTTGTAAAATAATTAATAAAAAAACTAAAAATAATAGCATAGCGATACCCATAAGTAATGTTGTAGCCCAACCTGGTGCTACTTTACCATATTCAGAATTTAAAGGTCTTAAAATATCACCTAATTTTGTTTTGAAAGCCATAATGTAATAAAGTTTAAGTTAATTAATAACAATTTCTTGTCAGTATAGTAATTTAATAATTATAAATAAAGTAAAAACTATGGAAACATCTACAATTTTAATAATTTTTGTATCTAGCTTATTAATAGGAATAACTGCGTATTCAACTTATACGGCGTTTGGGCCGGGGTCAAAATTTTTGAGAGATCCCTTTGAGGAACATGAAGATTAATACTTATAAATCAACTTTATGGTTTATCTTTTCTATCTATATAAAATAAAATTTCATATAGATAGAAAAGATAAACTATAAATAATTATTCTTTAAGTATTTTAGGTGGATCACGGAAGAAAACAGCAAAAAAGAGAACCATTAGTGTTCCTATCAATAAAGTTGCATACACTAATGCTGGTTGTGAAAGTTGTGAAAAGTCTATGCCCATATTTTTTCCTTTTAATTAATTAAAAAAATAAATTATACTACACCTTGTTTACGAGTTGTTTCATCACCTAATTTTTGGAATGCACCAAATTCTACTTGTTCAGTAACTTCTGAACCAATACCAGTAAACACATCACGGAATATAGTACGTGAACCATGCCATAAATGACCTAAGAAGAATAATAATGCTAAATTTAAATGACCAAAAGTATACCAACCACGTGGACTACTTCTGAATACTCCATCAGATTCTAAACTTGTTCTGTCAAACTCAAAAACTTCACCAAGTTGAGCTTTACGAGCAAACTTTTTCACTGTTGGTGCATCTTTAAATGATTGCCCATTTAATTTACCACCATAGAAACTAACGTTAACACCAACTTGTTCTATGCTATATTTAGATTCAGCACGTCTGAATGGTATATCTGCACGAATAATTCCATCTTTATCAATTAGAATTACAGGGAAAGTTTCAAAGAAAGCTGGCATACGACGTACAGCTAATTCTCGACCTTCACGATCTCTAAAAATTGGATGTCCTAACCAAGCTTCTGCGATTCCATCACCTTTGTTCATAGGACCAGATCTAAATAAACCACCTTTTGCTGGATTATTACCAATATAGTCATAGAAAGCTAATTTATCAGGAAGACTTGACCAAGCTTCACTTTCAGATAAACCTTCATTTAATGAAACTTCAACACGACGTTCAATTTCTTGTTGGAAGTATCCACTATCCCATTGGTATCTTGTTGGTCCAAATAATTCAATTGGAGTTGTTGCAGAACCATACCACATAGTTCCTGAAGTAATAAAAGCTGCAAAGAAGACAGCTGCAATACTACTAGATAATACTGTTTCGATATTACCCATTCGTAATGCACGGTATAAACGTTGAGGAGGTCGTAAAGTTAAATGAAAACCACCTGCTAAGACTCCAAAGCTTCCTGCTGCCATATGATGTGAGGCAATTCCACCAGGATTAAAAGGATTAAAACCTGAAGCTCCCCATGAAGGTGCTACCGGTTGAACTTGACCTGTTAATCCATAAGCATCGGAAACCCAAATACCAGGACCAAAAAATCCAGTAACATGGAATGCACCAAAACCAAAACATAATAAACCAGATAAGAATAAATGTATACCAAAAATTTTTGGTAAATCTAAAGAAGGCTCACCTGTTCTTGGATCACGGAATAATTCAAGATCCCAATAAACCCAATGCCAAACAGCAGCTAAGAAACATAAACCTGATAATATAATATGACTATAGGCTACTCCTTCGTAACACCATAAACTTACAATTGGTTCAGATCTTTCTCCGGCAATATCCCATCCTGTCCATGAGTCAGAAACACCTAATCTAGTCATAAAAGGCATAACAAACATACCTTGACGCCACATTGGGTTTAAAATAGGATCTGAGAAATCAAATATAGATAATTCGTATAATGCCATTGAACCAGCCCATCCTGCAACTAATCCTGTATGCATTAAATGAACTGCAATTAATCGGCCTGGGTCATTAAGAACTACAGTATGAACACGGTACCATGGTAATGCCATTTGTTATAAGCTCCTATTAAGTGAACATGTTTTTGACTTTCTTACTATGCAATTTATATATAAGTATTATAACTTTGACAAATTATCTAACTACCTGTATTATATATTACGTTATTATTTAGATTAAAATAAATTTTGCTTGTAATATTTATTATTTTTAAACCAAATTTAATTGTATGGGATTTAATATACACATTGTAAACGTAGACTTAGAGATTGATAAAGTTATTGATTGCCCTGACGACCAAACTATTTTAGAAGCAGCTGAAGAGCAAGACTTAAATCTTCCATATTCTTGCCGTGCGGGAGCTTGTTCATCATGTACAGGTCAATTAAAAGCAGGTACTGTAGAGCAATCAGAGCAAGCTTTTTTAGAAGAAGAACATCTTGATAAAGGCTTTATATTAACTTGTGTAGCTTACCCTCAATCAGATTGTGAGCTTATTTCTCACGCAGAAGAAGAAATTTTCTAAAAAATTGAAAAGTATTTATTGAAATAATTGTTTAACTACTCCTTTAGTAAATCTAAAGATCAATCATGTTTTTCTACACAGTGTAGAAAAACATGATTGATCTTTAGATTTACTAAAGGAGTAGTTAAACAATTATTTCAGAGTTACAACTGCACCAGCATCTTCAAGTGTTTTTTTAGTTTCTTCTGCAGCAGCTTTTGTTAATCCTTCTTTTATAACTTTTGGGGTATTCTCAACTAATTCTTTAGCTTCTTTTAAGCCTAGTTCTGTTATAGAGCGAACTATTTTTAAGATAGGGATCTTTTTATCTTTAGGCACTTCATCTAAGCTAACATCAAACTCTGTTTTTTCTTCAGCTGCTTCACCAGCGTCAGAAGCTGCTCCACCTTGGCTCATCATCATAACCCCACCACCAGCAGATGCATCAACATCAAATGTTTCCTCTATAGCTTTAACTAGTTCTGCTGCTTCTAATAAAGTTAATGTTTTTAGTTCATCGATTAAAGTCGAAATTTTTTCAGTCATATTTTTATTTTATATTTTTTAATTCGTTTGTCAAAAGATAATTATTAGTTTAATTAATTTAAAGTTTTAAGGCAGAAATATCAATTTCGATTGAAGGTCCCATTGTACTACAGATATGGAAAGTTTTAAAATAACGTCCTTTTACTCCAGGAGGTTTATTATTTTCAATCGAAGTATAGACAGCAACTAGGTTTTCTAATAAATCAGAATCAGGAAAATTACTTTTCCCAATTAATAAGTGAACAATACCTGTCTTATCTGCTCTATATTCTAATTTACCCTTTTTAAATTCTTCTAAAGTTAATTTCACATCAGTTGTTACTGTACCAGCTTTTGGTGATGGCATTAACCCTTTTGGACCTAAAATTCTACCTAACTTGGCTAGTTTTGGCATCATGTCAGGTGTAGCAATTAGGATATCGAAATTTATATCACCTTTAGTGATTATTTCTATTAAGTCATCAGAACCAATTATATCAGCTAATTCTTTATACTCTGGTGTTATACTTTCTAAAGGCATTAATACTGCAATACGTTTCGTATTACCAGTTCCTTTAGGTAAAATTAGGGTACTTCGTAATTGTTGGTCACTATACTTTGGATCAATTGATAAAGAAATATGTGCTTCAACTGATTCTATAAATTTGGCATTTGCAGTTTCTTTTAAAAGACGAATTGCATCATTTTGACTATATAAGCGTTTTTCTATTTTTTGTCTGTTCTCTTTCGTTCGCTTATTTAATTTCCTCATTCTTTTTTTGGACCCGTTATTTAAAATTTGTTAAATGTTAATCAGTTATTGTGATTCCCATATTTTTTGCAGTCCCTGCAATAATTTTAACAGCACTATCTAAATTTTTTGTATTTAAATCTGGTAATTTAATTTCGGCTATTTTTCTTATCTCACTTGCTGTGATTGATCCTACTATTTGTCTATTTGGTTCCGACGCACCTTTTTTTATATTAGTAGCTTTAACTAATAAAACTGAAGCTGGTGGAGTTTTTAGTATAAATGTATAAGATCTATCTTCATATACTGATATTTCTACTGGTATAATTAAACCAATTTGGTCAGCTGTTTTTGCATTGTATTCTTTACAAAAAGCCGAAATATTAACCCCGTGTTGACTAAGAGCTGGACCTACTGGAGGTGCAGGAACAGCTTTCCCTGCAGATAACGCAAGTTTTATTATGCTAGTTACTTTTTTTGCCATATATATATTTTTTTTTGAATTTAATAATTTTAAAATTAAAAATTTATTATAAGATTTCTAGTTTTTAATTTTTATGATGAGTGAATTCCTCTAATTTGTTTTATACGATACGCGCCCTGAAGGAGTTGAACCCTCGACACTAGGTTTTGGAGACCTATGTTCTACCAACTGAACTAAGGACGCTCTAGAGACCAAACACAAAAGTATTAAAATATAGATTAAACCAATTCTATCTTCTAGGTCAAATTAAATTTTAACTAATCAGTAATTATAAAAAAATTTATTCTATATTTTTTTATTAGTAGATACTATAAAAGTTAGAAACCTAAGTTCCCAAGAGTAGAATAAGTGATTAAATATTAAAAAACCTAAGGTATTTTGGGTCAAAGATTAATTTTGTGGATCCAACTGGACCATTTCTATGTTTAGCTATAATTAGTTCAATTAAATTTTTTTCTAAAGTATCTTTATTGTAATACTCATCACGGTATAGCATAATGACAACATCTGCGTCTTGTTCAATGGAATTATGAATAATTAAGTGGTTAGTTAAATAGTTTGAGTAATTTGAGATATGTAAATCATAAACAGGGGCTAACTTATGATACCTTATCCTAGTTACTTTATCCCATGTAATTGAATACTTACTTAAATTATTTAAAGATTTAAACCCTAGCAATAATTTGGCACTAATAAAATTATCCAAGGCTAATTGATCAATTTTTTTCCAACCCTTATCTGTTAAGATTTTATGATTACTACTTATTAGCAAAGACCAACCCAAATTACTTTCTAATCTATAAATAGGTTTTTGACCAGTGAATTTGATATCGGAAATCTTTTGCTTAGAGATACAATCACCCGTCCAACAAAAAATAGAATTATCTTTTATTTTATTTATCTCAGCAGTAGATTTTCTAACTGAAAAATTAATACAACCACTTTCTCTTAAATCTGCTAAGATTGGTCTTTTGTTTACCCTACTCTCTACATTTCTACTCAATTGTGATAAAACAATAATTGGGATATTTAAGTCACGGGCTAACTTTTTTAAAGCTCTTGTAATTTTAGAAAGTTCTTGGACTCTATTCCCATCTTGTTTTACACCTTCTAGTAGTTGTAAATAATCAATGACTACCAAATTTATTTGGTTTGAGGATTCAAGATTAATTGTTTTTATTTTTAATTTTATTTCACCCACAGATAAATCTGGAGTATCGTCAATAAAAAGTCTTAGTTGTGATAAATCCTTAATAGTATTATTTATTTTAACCCATTCAGTTTCTTTAATCCTTGATGCTCTTAATCTTGTATTTGTTATTCCAACTTCAGAGGCTAATAATCTATAGATCAATTGTTGGCGAGTCATCTCTAGGCTAAAAAAAACTACTCCTGTTTTATGATTTTGGGCAATATTTTTTGCTAAATTAAAAGCAAAAGCAGTTTTACCCATTGAAGGGCGCCCAGCGATGATAATAAGGTCAGAATTTTGGAATCCTTGAGTTATTATATCAAATTCTAGGAATGTTGTTTTTAATCCAGGTAACCTTGGTATCCTTAAACCTTCTTCAATTTCTTTTAAAACTTGTTGTAATCCCTCTTGGACACTAATCATATGTTTTTTTGATTTAGTTTCAGATATGAGAAAAAAGTTTTGTTCAATTTTTGTGAAAATGGTTTCTAATGGTATTTCAGTTAAATAACCACTTTCAATTATTTCCTCACCAAGTTCGATTAATGATCTTCTTAAGTATTTTTCATAAATTAAGGCTATGTATTCTTCTAGGTTACTTAAGGTATGCATCTGATTTAAAAGATCTATAATTACATGGGCTCCACCAATTTTTGGTAAAACACCATTATCTTGAACCCATGTAATTAAATTTATATAATCAATTGTTTTACCTTCGGCATAAAGTATTAATAGAGCCTTATAAATAATTTGATGAGTCTTTAAATAAAAAGCTTCAATGGGTAATTTTTCACTAACCAACAAAATAGCTTCAGGTATTGTTAATATACTTCCTAGGACTAGTTTCTCAGCTAATAGGTTGTAAGGGAGTATTGTTTCTGAATCAGATAATTCTAAGTCCCTCTTTTCCACAATATTCTATTCTGGTAATATTTCGATATTAATTTTAGCGATAACATCTGTTGTTAAAATAATTTCAATAATATATTCCCCTAATTCTTTCATATCAGGTAGTTCTAATTGGTTTTTATTTAAATCTATAGTTAAATCTACGTTATCTATGATTAAATCTAATATATGTTTTTTTGTAATTTTACCATAAAAAATACCATTCTCGGATATTTTTTTTGTAATTGTAAATTTACCAGAATTTTCTAGTAATTCTTTATTAATAATACACTTTTTACTAAATTGTATTTGTTTTACTTCCGATTCTTTTTGTTGCAATTCAAATTGGCTAATTAAACTAGGTGTAGCTATTTTACCAAGTTTTAAAGGGATTAGATAATTTCTAATATATCCTGGTTTAACTTTAATAAGAGTACCTTGTTTTCCTAATTTTTGAACATCTTTAGTTAAAATTACTTGGATTGTTTTGTTTCGCATAGGTTATATATTATATAATAATTTATTATTATCTTTTTTAGTAACAATAATAATTGTTACTACTAGTATTGGTATTATTATTTTGAGTTAATACGATCATCTTATAGTTTAACTTCATAAAAAAGTCAATTTTTAGATACTTCTTTTTATTTGGGTTGTTTTTTTTTTTTTAATCATATATAGTTCTCTATTATTTATAAAAATATTAGAATAATAGTAATAATTTAATTAGGAGCATTATGAAAGCTATAATACAATTTATTAAAGGGGTTGAAGAAACTACTATACCTACTATTAATATAACACGGTCAACAGATGGGACTACAGGTACGGCAACTTTTATTTTTGAAGATGCTAGTTTATTTTACACAGTAGTGAATCCAGAAAGTGAAATAACAGGGATGTTTTTAATCGATAAGGAAGGGACATTAAGTACAAAAGATCTTAATGCCAAGTTTATTGAGGGTAAACCAAAAACACTCCAAGCACTTTATATTATGAAAAATGCTGAAGCATGGGATCGTTTTATGAGATTCATGGAAAGATACTCAGATGAGAATAATTTGACATTTACTAGGGCTTAAAAAAATTATCTCTTTGGCGAATTCAATCTTAAAATACAATTGAGCTAAGATTATCACATATATGTATCTATCTATTTTTTAATTACTATAAAATTTTATGTATATTTCTTTAAAATGGGTACAGGAGCTAATAGGACTACAAAATTTAACTTTAATTGATTTAGTTAATAGATTAACTCTTGCAGGTTTTGAAATTGAAAGTATAGATAAGAAAAAAAATTTTAAAAGTAACGATCTTATTTTAGACATTAGTTTTACCGCAAATAGGGCCGATGTTTCAAATATGAGAGGGTTAATAACTGAAATAACTGCTCTTTTTAATTCTAATTTATTTTTGCAAACACCTAACAATATAAAACCCTTAATTTTATTGAATTCGTATAAAAAAACGTTAAATTCAAAACAAGGTTTTTATAATCAGAGTATTAATTATAGAAACTTACTAAAAAGTAGGGATTTTGAATGTTTTAAGCATTATAAAATATTAAAATGGGAATACTCTTTATGGGAACGTTATTTGCAAAAAAAATCTTTTAGCAAAGTCATAAAAAATTTAACAAGCGAGAATCTCTTACATTCTGACGACTGCATAACTTTATTCAATATGAAAAGCCAAAAGTTAAGAATAAAAGAATCTCCTTATTGGATAAAAAAACGATTGTTATTAATGGGGTTTAAACCGATTAATAATATTATAGATACTATAAATTATTTACTATTAGAAACGGGACAAGTTTTTTTTGCTTATGATCTCGAGACTTTACAGCAACTTACAGCAACGTCAGAAATAGTTTTTGTTCCTAATTATGCCGCTGAAAAGTCTTTATTCCCTATAGAAGAATCAAAAACAATAGAATTAACTAAAGATGTTTTAGTTTTAAATATTAATAATAAAATGATTTCTATAGCAGGTTTAATTCAAAATTACCATACTCTTGTAAACACAAACACATCATATGTAATACTTCAATATGGTTTATATGATTCAAAAAAAGTAAAAAAATCATCAAAGATTCTAGGTCTGCGAACCGATTATTCAATCAAGCTTGAGAAACAAACGGACTTAAATTTAATTGAACAAGCACATTTAAGGTTAATGCATATATTTTGGACCCAGAATATAAAGTTTGAAGATACAAGTACTAATAAAAACCTTTTTTTAAATTTAAAAAATAACTCTTCGTTGTTTTCTAGGTATGTAGAACAATCTGAAAAAAAAATAAAAATTGTTTATGAAAACCTAAAGAGATTAACAGGACCTTATAATATAAATACTGAGTTAAGTAATTTCCAAATAATAACAAATTTAAAATTGCTTAATTTTAAAGTTCGTTTTGAAACAGGTCAAAATTGCTATTTATTTATTCCTTTAACCAGAAGGCTTGATATTGAGAGAGAAGTAGACGTTATAGAAGAAGTTGTAAGAACTGTTGGGTTTAATAAATTTGAACCTTTAAATTTAAGGAATAACCAAATAGGTTATTTGACCAAAATTGAAAAACTTAAAAGACAATTAAGGAACTATTTTATAAATTTAGGTTTTAACGAAAGTATTCATTCTATATTAATGAAGAAAAATTCCGAAGATGAAATAAGATTAAAAAATCCACTCTTTAATGAATCGTCTGCTTTAAGGTTAACCTTGTTAGACGGTTTGATAGAAAAAATACAGTTTAACCAAAAAAATATTGGAAAAAGTTTTGAAACTTTTGAATTAGGGAGAGTTTATAAACATTTAGTTAATGGAGATAAAAAAGAAGTAGAAGTTATTAGCGGGGTTTTTGGAGGGAAAAATTTCCGTTCTAATTGGGGTAAGGAAAATTCAACTATAAATTGGTTCGAAGCTAAAGGTCTTCTTGAAAATTTCCTCAAAAGATTAAATATTCCAGTATCAATTTATTGGAACCCGGTAAATAATTATGCAACAAAATTCCACCCTAATCTTACCACTGAGTTATTTATAGGGAAAAAAAAATTAGGTGTTTTCGGCCAAATACACCCAACTTTAGCTTTGAAGAATAATATAAGTAAAAAAATTTACTTATTTGAAATGGATCTAGAAGTATTAAATCATTTTTCACAAAGTAAAACTTTGATTAATTATTTGCCATATTCCTCATATCCTATCTCTAATGTCGATTTAAGTTTTATAGTAAAAAAATCTATATTTTCTCATGAAATTGAACAAATAATTTATAAATTTGGGCAGCCCTTACTGAAATCTGTAAGTCTATTTGATTATTATGCCAAGGAACCTATAAAAAAAGGCTATTGTAGTTTAAGTTTTAAATTACAATTCCAATCTAAAATTCGAACATTATCCAGTGATGAAGTAGCAGAACTCATTAACCCTATTATATTTTACTTAGAAAAACATTATGATATAAAATTCCAAGAATAAATTTTGTATATATCGATTCTTATTATCGAATAAAAATAATAAAAAATTATGTCGCTACCTACCATCACATCAAAATTTGATTTTAATAAATTTGGTCTAATTTTGTCAAAGTATAGTTACCAAATAAAAAAAAACGATATATTAGCTGGTATTATAATAGGAATAGAATCCAATTATGCTTTAGTTGATCTTGGGTTAGAACAAATATGTTTTTTACCATTAAAAGAAATTTCTATTTATCCTACAATGGACCCACGTGAGTTATTAAATACCAATTTTGTTGGTGAATTTTTGATTCTTGATATTACTAATAATCCTAGGCGGATAATTGTTTCTTTAAAGCGTTTAGAGTCAATTTACTTGTGGAATCGTCTTAGACAAATTGATTTTACAAATATGACTATTTATGCCAAAATTGAAAAACCTCTAGGAAAAGGAAAGCTTGTGATTTTTAATGGCTTGAGATTTTTTGTATTAAATTTAAATATTCCAAAATATTATCTAAGGACAAATAATAAAAATCTTTTTATGCCATTTAAATTTCTTGAAGTTAAAGATTATTTTCATATTGCTCATGTTAGTTCAAGGTTAGCTATATTTAATAAAGTAAATAAAAATTTATACATTGGGGAAATATATAGAGGTAATATTACCTCTATAAGAGATTTCGGTATTTTTATTAATGTTTTAGGAATAAAATGTTTCTTACATATTTCTGAAATTTCCCAAAACCACAATAAAATAAAAAATCTTTCTTCGTTATACAAAGTTGGTGATCAGATACCTATAAAAATTATTTATAAGGATACAGAGCGAGGTAGAGTTTCAGTAACTTTAGTAAAGTAACTTTTTAGCCACCGCCAACAATTGTAATAATTTCAACTTTATCTTTTTGTCTTAGGTATTGAATATTTTTGTTTAAAGGATTATTAATTTTCCCGTTATGTTGAATTATAACAAGTTCTTTCTGGTGATTAAAGAATTCTAAAAGATCAAATACTTGAGAGGGTTGCGTCATATATACTTTATATTCGCAACCGTTTAAAGACACAAGTAAAAAAAAAATTTTTATTTTCATTTGTTTAATTTTTCATTAGTATATCTATACAGTATATTATAGGTATCAAGGTGGGTGTAGCCAAGTGGTTAAGGCAGTGGGTTGTGATTCCGCCATCCGCGGGTTCAAGTCCCGTCATTCACCCTCGATACTTAGGTCTAAAATAATAATTTTTATAAATTCAATTGTAAGTGTAGAATTAGTAATTAGAGTTAACAAATAAATGCTTGTGTAGCTCAATTGGTAGAGCAACTGATTTGTAATCAGTAGGTTGAAGGTTCAAGTCCTTTCACCAGCTAAAATTTTTTATACGTTTTATATAATTAATATTTATGTATTAAATGGTAAATTATTATTTAAACATTTTTGTCTCACTACCGGTTAATAATATTTTTATATATAAATATTTGTTTAAAATAAGAATTGTTTTATCGGGACTTTCAATTTGTTTAACCTAATTTTTAAGACATTATTTTTAAATTTGTTAACAACATAATAATATTCCGTTGGTCCCAAATTGTATTAAGAAATACAGCCAAGATAATTATGTTGTATAATATATGTCGAGAAAGTAAGATTAAGGGCAGTTAGCTCAGTGGTAGAGCGTCTGCCTTACAAGCAGAGGGTCACTGGTTCAAGTCCAGTACTGCCCAATTCTTACTTCCTTACCTTAATGGGCTCATCGTCTAATGGATAAAGACCGAAACCTTCTAAGTTTCTAATGTAGGTTCAATTCCTTCTGAGCCTGCTCATTAATCAAAAAAATTTATATAATTTGCAATAGGAATCTTGACGCTCTTTAAAAGATTTAGTATCCTTAGTATATGTAAATATACCCAAATCTTTTAGCTTATTAAATACGTTTCAAACAAAATAGAATAAAATGTCTCATTACACATCTATTAAAACGAAATATACAAACCCCAATGTATTAAAGAAAGTTATAAATAAACTTGGATACCCTTATGTAGAACATAATAATAATAATATTATTGAGGTTCCTGTAATTTTTTCAAAGAATTTAAAGTCTAGTATATATGAAAATTCTTATCAGAACTATCTAGCTTTTAAATCTAATAACTTATCTTATGATATAGTTACAGATTCTCAATCTTGGACACAAAAAGAAATAATCAGTAATTTTTTAAAAAAACTTGAATTAAACTACAGTTACTCTGAAACAATAAACCAAGCCCTTGATTTAGGTTTTGTTAGATCAAAAGTTCTTACAACAAATAACAACAATAATAGATTTGTTTTCCAAAGATGCGTTGAAGTTAAACGTTAAATAATATAACTTTTAATTGAAGAAAATTCTTCAATTAAAAGTTATATTATGAGTTTAAAAGAAATAAAAAATTTGACTTTTTTTAACCTCATAATATAAATTTTGTAATAATTCTAAAGTACTAGTTCTTCTTAACCAATAAAAATTATATAAACGTTTTTTAAAGTTTAAAAAAAGTTATAACAAATAAATAATCTTATCTATATTTAATTTTTGGAGCGATAAATATGAATGACTCAAATGCTACATTGCAACAACTTGTAAACCAACCATATAAATATGGGTTTTCTACTGATATTGAAACTGAAACGCTTCCACCAGGTTTAAATGAAAATATAATAAGAAATATTATTAAAAAAAATAATGAACCTGATTATATGTTCCATTTCCGAACAGGAGCATTAAAAAAATGGCGAAAAATGAAAAGCCCCGCTTGGGCTAAATTAGATTTTTTGGAAATGGATTACCAAAAAATTGTTTATTATTCTGCACCAAAAACAAAAAAAACCTTAGCTAATTTAGATGAAGTTGATCCTGAAATAAGGGATACTTTTGATAAACTAGGGATCTCCCTAAATGAACAAAAGCGTTTATCAAACGTTGCAGTGGACGCAGTTTTTGATAGTATATCAATCGCAACAACATTTAAAGAAGAATTAGAAAAATATGGTGTTATTTTTTGTCCTATCTCAGAAGCTATTAAAACTTATCCTCATTTAATAAAACAGTTTCTAGGTACTGTAGTACCCTCTGGGGATAACTTTTTTGCTGCATTAAATTCAGCCGTATTTACAGATGGGTCATTTTGTTATATCCCAAAAAATTTAAAATGCCCATTAGAATTATCAACATATTTCCGTATCAATAATAAAGAAGCAGGACAATTTGAACGTACCCTAATCGTAGCAGAAGAAGGAAGTTATGTTAGTTATCTAGAAGGTTGTACAGCCCCACAATATGACACTAACCAATTACACGCGGCTATTGTAGAGTTAATTGCTTTAAAAAATGCAGAAATAAAATACTCAACAGTCCAAAATTGGTATGCAGGTGACAAAAATGGAATCGGTGGGATTTATAACTTTGTTACTAAACGTGGTTTATGTATAGGGGAAAACTCGAAAATATCTTGGACACAAGTTGAAACAGGATCTGCTATTACTTGGAAATACCCTAGTTGTGTTTTAATTGGTAACCAATCCCAAGGAGAATTCTATTCAGTAGCTTTAACAACTAATATGCAGCAAGCTGATACAGGTACTAAAATGATCCATGTTGGGTCTAATACAAAAAGCCAAATAATCTCCAAAGGAATATCTAGTGGTTTTTCAAAAAATAGTTATCGTGGATTAGTTAAAATCGGTACAAAAGCTTTAAATAGTAGAAATTTTTCTCAATGTGATTCACTTTTGTTTGGTGCAGATGCTCAAGCAAATACTTTCCCTTACATACAGGTACAAAATTCAACTTCTAAAATAGAACATGAAGCTTCCACTTCGAAAGTTGGGGAAGAGCAGCTTTTTTATTTATTACAGCGTGGTATTAATGCAGAAGATGCGGTTACGTTAATACTAACTGGTTTTTGTAAAGTTGTTTTTGATGAGTTACCTATTGAGTTTGCTTCAGAAGTTGAGCATTTATTACGTATAAAATTAGAAGGGAGCGTAGGATGATCCAGAATAATAAAGTCCCACTTTTAGAAATTAAAAATTTACATGCAAATATTGATGGTAATAAAATTTTAAAAGGAGTTGATTTATGTATTTTTGAGGGAGAAATACATGCTATAATGGGGACAAATGGTTCTGGGAAGAGTACTCTTTCAAAAGTCATTGCCGGTCACCCATCTTATGAGGTAACGGAAGGAGAAATTTTATTTCAAGGACAAAACATTTGTGACTTAGACCCAGATTTACGCTCCCATTTAGGTTTATTTTTAGCATTCCAGTACCCAGTAGAGATTGCGGGAGTAGATAATCAAGAATTTCTTCAAGCAATTTATAATGCAAAACAAGTCTCAATGGATTTACCAAAAGTAAACCCCTTGTTTTTTTATGAATTGTTAAGAGAAAAATTAAAAATGGTTAAATTAGATGAAAGCTTTATTTCTAGGAATGTAAATGAAGGGTTTTCAGGAGGAGAGAAAAAACGAAATGAAATTCTACAATTTGCTTTATTGGATTCAAAATTAGGGATCCTTGATGAGACAGATTCAGGTTTAGATATTGATGCACTAAAGTCTATCTCTGAAACAATTAATACACTAATGGAAAATAAAAGTAAAAGTGTTGTTCTGATTACACACTATAAAAGATTATTAGAATATATAAGACCAGACTTTATTCATGTTATGCAAGATGGGCAAATTATTAAAACAGGTGATGCTAGTTTAGCGAATTTATTGGAAGAAAAAGGTTACGACTGGTTAAAACCTGCCATTAGCTAGAAATAAAAAACTATTTCTAAATCCCCAAAACACGAACATATTTATTAATAGGTATATATTTTGGTATTTAGTTAAATCTTTAAAATGGAAGATTTAACCAAATATCAAAGGATAACATTCGAGCCTATTAAAAAAAATTTCAGATAACCTTAAATAACATAGTTTTAATTTGATATACCTTATACTTTCAAGCTATGACCAATTAAGTAAATTGAATGTATACTAAATTGTTAGTTATAACAAACACAATTCCTCAGTAGCTCAGTGGTAGAGCAATCGGCTGTTAACCGATTGGTCGTAGGTTCAAATCCTACCTGGGGAGCTTCTTTAATTATTGAATTATTCAATTTATTCCTTAGAGTAGGCAACGGTTATAGAATACTTGGTAAAGAAAAATATTGTTTAGATAGATATCTTACCCATTAAAAGAACAATAAAAAAGTTTTAAGTATTTTATAACAAAAATAAATTAGCTGATTAGGTAAGTCTGATATTAATCATTTTATTTAAAATTTTTCTATTATCTACTTTATTATTCCTTGCAGTTAATACTTAGTAATTAACGTATGACTATTGCAATTGGACAAACAGAGCGTAGTGGGTTATTTGACCTTGTAGATGACTGGTTAAAAAGAGATCGTTTTGTTTTTGTAGGCTGGTCAGGGTTACTTCTGTTTCCTTGTGCTTATTTATCACTTGGGGGCTGGTTTACTGGAACGACTTTTGTTACTTCATGGTACACACATGGGTTAGCAACTTCGTATTTAGAAGGCTGTAATTTCTTAACTGCGGCAGTTTCAACACCATCTAATAGTATGGGACATTCCCTTTTACTTTTATGGGGACCAGAAGCTCAGGGTAATTTCACACGTTGGTTCCAAATTGGTGGTCTGTGGGCTTTTATAGCACTACATGGGTCATTTGCACTAATTGGGTTTTGCTTACGTCAGTTTGAAATTGCTCGTTTAGTTGGGATTCGTCCTTATAACGCGATAGCTTTTTCTGGACCGATTTCGGTTTTTGTTTCTGTTTTCTTATTATATCCATTAGGACAAGCGAGTTGGTTTTTTGCTCCAAGTTTTGGGGTAGCTGCGATATTCCGTTTTTTATTATTTTTACAAGGATTCCATAACTGGACATTAAACCCATTCCATATGATGGGTGTAGCTGGTATCTTAGGTGGGGCATTATTATGTGCTATCCATGGTGCTACTGTAGAGAATACTTTATTTGAAGATGGAGATGCTGCGAATACTTTCCGTGCATTTACACCAACACAATCAGAAGAAACTTATTCTATGGTAACAGCAAACCGTTTTTGGTCACAAATTTTTGGAGTAGCTTTCTCAAACAAGCGTTGGTTACATTTCTTTATGCTTTTTGTACCTGTAACAGGTTTATGGACAAGCGCTATCGGGATTGTAGGACTTGCTCTTAATTTAAGAGCTTATGATTTTGTATCACAAGAGCTTCGTGCTGCTGAAGATCCAGAATTTGAAACATTCTATACTAAAAATATTTTATTAAACGAAGGTATCCGTGCTTGGATGGCTGCACAAGATCAGCCACATGAAAACTTTGTATTCCCTGAGGAGGTTCTACCACGTGGAAACGCCCTTTAATATTGTAGCAGGTAGAGACATTGAATCTACAGGTTTTGCTTGGTGGTCTGGTAATGCTCGTCTTATTAATGTATCTGGTAAATTATTAGGTGCACATGTAGCCCATGCAGGTATCATGGTTTTTTGGACAGGTGCGATGACGTTATTTGAAGTTTCTCATTTCATCCCTGAAAAACCTTTATACGAACAAGGTTTTATTTTAATCCCTCATTTAGCAACTTTAGGTTGGGGTGTAGGCCCTGGTGGAGAAATTGTAAGCACTTACCCATACTTTGTGGTTGGAGTTGTACATTTAGTTTCTTCAGCTGTACTAGGTTTTGGTGGGATTTACCATTCATTAATTGGTCCAGACACACTAGAAGAATCATTCCCGTTTTTTGGTTACGATTGGCGTGATAAAAATAAAATGACTTCTATCTTAGGAATCCATTTAATCTTTCTTGGTTTAGGTGCTTTACTATTTGCTTTCCGAGCTATGCCAGGTAACCTATTTAGCTATGGGTTATATGATACTTGGGCACCAGGTGGTGGAGATGTTAGGTTTATTGATAACCCAACTATAAACCCTTTTATTATTTTTGGATATGTATTCAAATCACCATTTGGTGGTGATGGTTGGATTGCTTCAATTGATAATATGGAAGATCTTGTAGGTGGCCATATATGGGTTGGTGCGCTTTGTGTTATTGGTGGTGTATTCCATATCGTAACTAAGCCATTTGCCTGGGCACGTAGAGCATTTGTTTGGTCTGGGGAAGCTTATTTATCTTATAGTTTAGCTGCTTTATCTATTATGGGTATAACTGCTTCTATTTTTGTATGGTATAACAATACTGCTTACCCAAGTGAATTCTTTGGTCCTACTGGTCCAGAAGCTTCTCAAGCACAAGCATTTACTTTCTTAGTAAGAGATCAACGATTAGGTGCAAATATTGCTTCGGCACAAGGACCTACTGGTTTAGGAAAATATTTAATGAGATCACCTAGTGGTGAGATCATATTTGGTGGTGAAACAATGCGTTTTTGGGATTTACGTGCTCCATGGGTAGAACCTTTACGTGGTCCTAATGGTTTAGATATTAATAAAATCAGAAATGATATTCAACCTTGGCAAGAACGTCGAGCAGCTGAATATATGACTCATGCTCCATTAGGATCTTTAAATTCTGTTGGTGGTGTAGCTACTGAAATAAATTCTGTAAACTATGTATCACCTCGTTCTTGGTTAACTACATCTCACTTTTTCCTAGGTTTCTTCTTATTAGTTGGTCATTGGTGGCATTCTGGTCGTTCAAGAGCTGCTGCTGCAGGTTTTGAAAAAGGTATAAACCGACAAACAGAGGCTGTGCTTTCAATGCGTCCAATTGATTAATTGAATTATTATTTCTTATAATAATAATTAAAGCTAAGTATAAGGAAATTTATTAAGTTTTCTATACTCAACTTTAATTATTGTTCAACATTATAATTATAAATGTTAAAAAATTTTACCCATTTTTATATTAATAGGAATGGGTAAAGTTTTTTAACAATAATTTTTACTTCATTTATCTCATTGTCTTCATTAGCATAACCCTTTGATGTAAGTGTCCCTTCAATTATTAAATAATCTTTTGTTTTATAATATTTTACAAAATCATTTTTATAATCACCCCAAAGTAAAAGTGTCAATTCATTTGTAGAATTTTTTTGTCGAGGAGCTGGAAATTTTACTTTTATTTCCATAGCTTGGGATTCCTTATAAATTAAATGGACTGGTTTTTCAATAACTTTTACAACAAAAATAGCATGATTCATATTATCGTAATTAAATTATAGAAGTTTGGGTTTTTTTTATTTGACTAGCATTTAATTTTTCTAAAAGAGTAAGCATCATTTCAAAGTATTCTCGGAAATAAAAATCTAACTCTAATACTTCTTTTTTATTAATATCTAATGAGTCATAGGTTTCTTGAATTGAAGATGCAAAATTTTGAGTATTATTTATTACTTCAATAAATGCTAAACGATCACTAATTTTAAGACTCCACTCAAAAAACCCTGTTATTTGTCTAAAAACTTTTAAAAGAAATACAGGAACTGTTTGAGTTTTTGCCTTTTGACCCGACAGCTTTTCACAAAGCTCAATAATTTCCTCTGATTTCCAAGCTTGAGAGCTTCCAGTAGCAAATATTTTATTTTCGGTTTCTTTAATGGATAAACTTTTTATACAAAAAAATGCAGCATCTTGAGTATCTATATAAGCAATTGTTGGTGATTCTAATGTAACTAAAATAGATTTTTGTTCTAAAATAGGTATTGCATATTGATAGATAAGTCCTTGAAAAAAGCCAGCGTATTTAAAAATAGTAAATGGGATTGTTGAACTTTTTATAAACTTTTCTATCCTATATTTCATTTGCATTAAAGTTATATAAGGATACTTCTCCGAATTCAAAATGGATAAGAATATAAAGCGTTTTAGTTGAGCATATTTCGATAATTCGATTACAATTAATTTACCATACCAGTCTACATGTATTAATTCAGTATTATCTTCAGGTTTTGTAGTCGATGCATCAATTATGGCTGTCACACCTTGAAAGGAAAGTGGTAAAGTTTCTGGTATTGTTAAATCACCATAAACTAATTCAGCACCCCATTCTTTTAAAAAATTGGCCGCTCTTTTGTTACGAACAATACAACGAACTTGAAAACCATTTTCTAAAGCTTTCCTAACAATTTGTCGACCTAAGGTTCCGGTTCCTCCAAGAATAAGTAGTGTCATAAATAGGTTATTTTTTTGTAAATTTTTAAGACTTGTGTCAGATATCAGATAGAGTTATAGTATAATACTATATTACTCTCTATATAACAAAATAAAAAAGTCTATACTTTTTATACTTTACTATATAACCATTTGTAGAATTCAATACAAATATCGATTTTTATTTTCTATATTATAAGCTATATGCTAGAGTAAAACAAATTAGTTCTCTAATACGATTATATTGTAGAATTAATTTGTTTTCTAATTTTTTTGATTGAACTATAAACTAAATGTTTACTTTTTTAATCATCTTGGTTTCAGAATAAAATTTTTATTAAGAAGAGTGTCAATAAAATAAATAAACAAATAAAAGGGTTAATAAATGGTTTTTTGGGATAATTTATTACGTTATCCAAGATTTTTTATATCTTCAATGCTAGGGTTAATTTTAATATTATTAACACCTATTATTGAACAGTTGAAAAAGTTTAATGATAAGAAAATAATATATTTTTTTTTAATAAGTATTTTAATTACTTTATTTTGCATTTTAAAAGGAATGCTAAGTATAGAGTAAATTAATTTATTACACTTACTTTATTATTATATTTAAAAATAATTAATTTATGACAACTCAACAATTTTTTAACTTAATGCCCTACTATGGGGAAAACTCTGAACCAGAATTAAAATCAAAAGAAATAGAACCAACAGAAAAAATAGAACAACAAATATATTATTTTTCAAAAAGCCCTTTTCGAAATACTCAAATGAAATATTCAAAGAAGGATTATTTTAAAAGACGTAGTTCACGACGCGGGGAATTAGACCGTAATCAAAGATTGCAGTCAACTACGCTTGGTATGCCAAATACGCCTGAAAAAAGCTATTATAACCAAAGCTCAAGTATTATAGAAAAGAAAAATATAAAAAAAGTGGATCTTTTTAAAGATATCCAAGAAATTGAAGAGAAAAGTTTATATCTTCATACTGGAGCATTTGCTCTTTTTGACACATTAGTCCGTAGTGAAATCCATTCAGTTTTTGGGTACCCTGGAGGAGCTATATTACCTATTTATGATGAATTGTTTTTTTGGGAAGACAAAAAATTTATCAAACATTATCTTGTAAGGCATGAACAAGCTGCAACACATGCTGCAGATGGCTTTAGTAGATCTAGTGGGCAAGTTGGTGTTTGTTTTGCCACATCAGGTCCAGGTGCAACTAATTTAGTTACTGGTATTGCAACCGCTTACTTAGACTCAATCCCAATGATAGTTCTAACTGGGCAAGTAGGAACCCAATTCCTTGGGACTGATGCTTTTCAAGAAATTGATATTTATGGAATAACTTTATCTTTAGTTAAACATTCTTATGTTGTTCTGGAATCTAGGTTTATGGCTCAAATTCTTGCAGAAGCAATATACGTCTCTCAAAATGGAAGACCTGGTCCAGTTTTAATTGATATACCAAAAAATGTAGGTTTAGAAAAAATAAAAAGGTTTATCCCCTGCTATGCAACAACTGTACATAAAGTCTTAGGTTGGAGATATAAATTTAAGAACCAAACTGACAAAATAAGAATGGCCTTACAAAGGCTGTCAGAATCTTCAAGACCGTTATTATATATTGGTGGTGGAGTTGTAAGCTCACAAGCAGGGCGTCAATTAGCTCGGTTTGCTTATCGCTATCAAATTCCTGTGACAACAACTTTAACAGGAAAAGGAGCATTCAATGAAAATAATAGATTATCTTTGGGCATGTTAGGTATGCATGGTACTGTGTATGCTAATTTCTCAGTAGCAAATTGTGATCTATTAATTGCGGTTGGTGCTAGATTTGATGATAGAGTTACTGGGAAATTGCAAGATTTTGCTTGTAAAGCTTTTATTATCCATATTGATGTTGATGAGGCAGAAATTGGTAAAAATAAAAATGTTGGTATTGGTATTGTAGGTGATATTAAAAAAATCTTAACAAAGTTTCTTCTATTGATGGATCGACCAGAACATAGATGGCTTAAGAAACCTCTTCGTAAAGAATTTAAAAAATGGTATAAAAAGACTATAGAATGGAAGCAGGAGTTCCCATTACTACCAATCCCAGGAGATTATTCATTATTGCCTAAAACGGTTGATGATGTTTTATTACCTCAAACTGTTATTAAAACATTAACAGATATTAGACCTTATGCAATAATTACTACAGATGTTGGTCAACACCAAATGTGGGCTGCGCAGTATACAAAATGTAAACGACGTAAATGGTTATCTAGTGCTGGTTTAGGTACGATGGGGTTTGGCTTACCTGCTGCTATTGGTGCAGCTGTGGCTTACCCAAAAGAAGATATTATTTGTATTACTGGGGACTCTAGTTTCCAAATGAATTTACAAGAATTAGGAACAATTTCTAAATATAAGTTACGAATTAAAATTATTATTATTAATAATCATTGGCAAGGAATGGTACGTCAATGGCAAGAAACATTTTATGAAAGTCGATATTCTCACTCTAATATGGTAGAAGGAGCACCAAAATTTGATGTACTTGCAAATGCCTATGGTATTAAAAGTATGTATACTGAACGCCAATCGGAAATATGGCCCACATTACGCGATACCCTAGAGGGGCCTGAACCTGTCCTACTTGAATGTAATGTACTAGAAGATGAGAATTGTTACCCTATGGTTGAACCTTCAAAATCAAATAGTGAAATGGCTTTATCAAGAAAACTTTCAACAACAATAGAAGGTTTAGTTATAGATAAAGAGGAAGAAGCAAAAAAAATAAACTAGAGCTAGGAACAAAAAGAGAGGATAAGCCTCTCTTTTTATTTATAACAAAACAAATATTTACTTTAATTTTTACGCAAGTCTTGAGTAGTACTCAATAACTAGCATATCATTAATTTTAAATCTAAGATCTTTACGTTTTACTAAATTCAGTATTTTACCTGTTAATAATTTTTGATCGAATTCTAAGTGACTATTTAAAACATTATCATTTGAAGTTGCGTTTTCCCCTTGGTTTAAATTGGATTTAATTAACGCTATTGCTTTAGGTTTTGCAGAGAAACTAATAGAATCATTTGGTCGACACTGGAAACTAGGTATATTAACTCTTTTTTTATTTATTAGTACATGCCCGTGATTAACAATTTGTCTTGCGGCAGGGATTGTTGGGGCTAATCCTAAACGAAAAATGATATTATCTAGTCGCATTTCTAAAAGTTGCATTAATAAAAAACCTGTTAAACCCTTTCGTCGTCTTGCTTCCCTAACATATCTTAATAATTGTGATTCGGTTACCCCATAATTATAGCGTAATTTTTGTTTTTCATTCAATCTAATTTTATAAGCTGATGCTTTTGGAGTTTTCTGGTCACCTGTTTCTTTTCCTTGTGCATTATGCTTTTTTAATACTACTTTTCTTGTTAAACCTGGTAAGTCACCAAATCTTTTAATTATTTTTAAACGCGGGCCTCTATAACGTACCATTTTAATTATATTGATGTTTTTAAATTTAAATCAATTTACTAATAAACTTAAAAGAATTATAAATAGTTTGATTAAAAATTGTTTCTTATATTATGAAATAGTAAAGTAATGTATTATATTCATATAGGGCTTGTAGCTCAGTGGACTAGAGCGCGTGGCTACGAACCACGGTGTCGGGGGTTCGAATCCCTCCTAGCTCAGAGAATATTATAGATTAATTTTTGGATCCTTTTTGGGGTATAGCCAAGTGGTAAGGCAGTGGACTTTGACTCCGCCATTCGTAGGTTCGAATCCTCCTACCCCAGTTCTTTTTATTCGAATTAAATGAAATTAAAATTCTGTAATGTTTTAATAGAAGTTAAAATTTCTGAAGAAACTGTTTCATTATAATTTGTTTGGTTAATACTTAAAAAAAAGCTCTTTTGAAGCTGCTGTTTTAAGTCGTTATTAAAAACCTTTGCGGTTATTCTTCGTTTACCTTTGTTTATATAGTACAATAGATTCTCTCTCGTTGTATCAACGGTTGGTTTATTTTGTAATTGTATATTTAATTGTTTGTTTGAAAACACATTGCAGTAAGTTAAAAATAATATAATATTTGTATTGGGAATTTTAATACTTTCGTTTTTTGTAAATGTAAGTTTTTTATTAGGGTATTCTATGTTATCAATTAAAAATTCGAAAAAAATGGGATCCAAATCTTTAATTAAAAAAAGAATTTTTAGGGTTTTTCTATTTTTATTTAGCATCTACTAAAGCCTGATATAAAATTTAAACATGGATATTTTTAGACTATAAAAATAGTCGATAGACTATTTTTATGACTAAAAATTAAAACTAAAATTTAGCCAAAAGTTCAAACTTGAATTTTGAGCTATCTTTTATTAATTTTGTTATGCTCTCGACTTCGTTAACATTTAATAACCAATAATTTATAATCTCAGTATAAGCATTTAATATATCAATTGAATCATCTTTTGACATCCAAGGCTTATAGGATAATTCTTCTTTTAATAATTGCCACCCATTCTCTCTAGGCCAAAAAAAAAAGGTAGTGATGGGTAATGTACGATTATTTTGGAGTTTTTTATCTACAGCTAATCCTAAATAGTTTTTGCTCCAAAGAATCTTAAAGACATAGACACTCTTATTTAACATCAATAAATTACCTATATTTTATATTATTTTTCGTTAAAATCCAGAAGACTTTCTTAATAAATTTTTAACAACTTCTGTGGGTTGAACACCATTGGCTAGTCTAAGAATTGTTCGCTCACGATTAATATGAAAAGTTTTATCCATCGGGTTATAAAAACCCAATTCCTCTAATACTTTTCCATCTCTTTTTGTTCTAACATCCATTACCACAATTCTATAAAAAGGTTGTTTTTTACGACCACCACGTTTAAATCTTATTTTTAACATTTCTAATATAAGGTTTATTATAATATATTTAATTTCTCTTTCTAAAAAATAGGAGGTTCTGTAAAAGTAATAGACTCTAATGTTCTTATTATCCACTCAAGGAAAATAAATGCACACATGGAAGACATATCCATACCCAGTACAGTAGGTACTATGTCATCAAATTCTTTTAAGAAAAAATCTGTAGCGTGTAATAATGAATACATTGGGTGAATATAAGGATTAATATTTGGAAACCATTGTATTGATAAACGTAAAGTTAAAATCCAATAATACTGCCTTAGTCCTGCTACCATAGCCGTTATCAAAAGATTTAACATTTCTGCTCTTGTATAATCATTTGGGTTAAGTGACGGCCATTCGAATGATGCTACTACCATTAACATTAAGGTGTCTGTCATAACATTTATATTAATTTATTTTTATTATTTAATAAGAACTTAAGGAAAACAAACCTAAAAACTATTTAATAATCTTACCTACATTCATTATAGATTCAATATATAAATTGTGTCAATTTTTAATACTCCGAGAAAAGCTTTTTTGTTTTCCCAAATTATAAGAAACGTGTTATTATAATTATCATAATTTTAATGGCAATTTTTTATATAACCCTGATATTACTTTACTATGAACAATAATTATAAAAAATCTAATGATTACGAATCTAGATGGGGATTTTACTTAGTTAGTGAAGTTTTGAATGGTCGTGTAGCAATGGTTGCCTTAGTAATAATAATATTAATTGAAATTTTTACTAAAAGCACATTATTAAGTATATTATCAACTTTAATTAGTTAAGAATCAACCTATTAAACTCAATAAATTTTTTAGGTTCTACCCAAAATTGACGACCACTGGCTTCTATAATTGCGTATTCCATTGAATAAAAATTATATAACCCTAAGTAATAGTTTTTCAAATTTCTTGATACTATTCTGTTTTATTTTTTTAAATATGATTCAAACATAAAAGTCCT